AGTTTTCTAGCATTTGACTACGTACCACTAAAGGGTTTAATCGCAAACTTGACAGATAACCCAGAAACTCTAAATTCTCTTTAGATAATTGATTTATATTGACCTTTTGCGATTGAAACCATACGGAAAAATAACATTGCCATAAATTAACAAAATAAAATTTCCATTTATTCATCAGAAGCGGCGTATCCTTTGTTGCCAGAATGCATCTTCCGTGATATCTAACATAATGTATGAAAGAATTCTCGAGCAACCCTAAGATCGCAGGAAAATTATTAACAAAAACTTTTAAAAAATGTTGTATTTTTCCATAGAATAAAATTCGCTCAAAAAGGACTTCATAAGATGTCGATCGTAAATGCGAAGACCGCTTGCGTAGAAAACAAAAGATGGATTCGTATTCACATACATGAGAATTATATAAGAATAAGAAAAATCTTGGATTCAAAATTGATTTTTTTTTAATATCAAAATTCTTCCAATTGGAATACTCATATAGACAGAACCGAAAAAAATGCAAAGAAGAGGCATCTTTTACCCGGTAACGTAGGGTTTGAACCAAGATTTCTAGATGGATGGGGTAAGGTATTAGTACATCTAACACATAATTAAAATGTGCTAATTTATCTTCTAAAAAGGGAAATATTGAATGAAGTGATTGTAAATTAGAAGATTTTTTTAATTTTTGTCCTTCGAAAGAGGATCCTAATCTTAGGGAAAATGGAATTTCTACAATCACTGCAAATAAAACGGATATCATTTGATAATAGAAAAGACTGGTATGCCCCAAAAAGGGATTTTGGTTCAAATCTTTAGTCGGAATAATCAAACGATTCTGTTCATACATTCGCAAAATTAAGCGTTTCACAATTAGTGAACTATATTTTTTGTCATAATCCGTATTTTCCAAGAAAATAGAGCGATTTCTATTTAATCTATTTAAACCATGATCATAAGCAAGTACATAAATATACTCCCGAAAAAAAAGTGGATATAGAAAACTCTGTTGCCGAGCCCCATCGAACTCTAAATATCCTTGAAATTTCTCCATTTGGATTGAAATTCGATTTGAACTGAAGGTAAAGTATTTAGTTTCTTGAGTTCTGAAATGACACATAGTGCGATACAGTCAAAATAAGGTATTAGACTACGAAAGCAATAGATACCTCATAAACAGGGAGACTGCTAACCGGATTCTCTATCTTTACTAGGTTTTTGTTCGTTATATTATAGAATAACAAAACAAGATGATTAGAAATCCTTTATTTTTTTAACCTAATCGCTCTTTTGATTTTGGAAATATATATATTTTTTATCAATATACTGCTTCTTTTACACACTCCAACCTAACCAAAATGGACTAGGTAAAAAAATAATTAGGACTCATGAAAAAATTGATAATAACACGCAAGAAAAAAATGCCTTCCCATACCCGTATTAGGCACTAATCTATTTTTAACATTTAATTAGATCGGGTAATTTTTCAAATTACGAATGGAAGCTCGTTTCTTTTTTTTTCCTGGAATCAGGAAAACTTGTTTTTTTATCCATCCATTTATATTTATTCACTTGACCCAAATTGGAATTCCTTTTTTTTTTTCTTTCCTGATCGGTACAACCTTATTTTCGATGTCGAAAAAAAAAAAATGTTATCTGAATTCTCCCTTGATACGACATGCTATTTTTTCCTTTCATTCCTTTCAGGATCAGTCGTGGTCTTACAAACTCTACCGCAGATCTGGACGAATCCTTTTCTTCATACAAATGTGTAAAAGATGCTAGTCGCACTTAAAAGCCGAGTACTCTACCATTGAGTTAGCAACCCCAAAAAACAAAAAAGAAGAACGTACTGCAAATATGTAGATACAACCAGAATAAAGAAAAAAAATCTAGTCGTGTGTGTGCGTCAGGGATAAATGGATCCATTTATCTATGAGAGAATTATATTTGGTCCATACACTGTTGTCAATATGATTATGAATTTTTCATATAGTGAAAAGAATAGAAAAAATAAATAAAAAAGCTTAACCCCTTGGTTTGTTAGTTCATACAATGAATGAAAACTAAGCCAGTTAGGGTAATCTCAAACCTTTTTATACTTTTTTAGACCCATTTTTTATGATGAATAAATTATTCATAGAATAATATATATATTAGTTTGATTCAGAATTAATATATTATTTTAAATAAAGTATTATTTTATATACAGTCAAATTTTGTATTTATCAAAAAATTCGAATTTATATAATATAGATCAAAAATTTGTTTCATTAATTTGTTTATGATTATAAAACATAGTCGTTGTTAGCAGGGTATTTTTTAGTATTCGTACCTTAGGAGGAATACTAATAATAAATCGAAATTCTAATAAATCAAAATAAATATGATGGAAGTGAAAGAGGAGGAAAGAGAAGAGTAGATAAAATTTGCTATCAAGCTATATACGAGTCTTTCACATCCTCTTTTTTATATTTCATTAATTCAATTTCGTTTTATTAAGACTTAATTCTGTAAAAATCCCAGCCTTCTTTGAAATATCATGAACTGTTCTTGTTGGTTGAGCGCCTTTTTTAAGAAAATCGAGAATAGCAGGAAGATTTAAATAAGTTTGATTAGTTATCGGATCATAAAAACCGACCTTGCTAAGATCTCTTCCTTCTCTTCGGGATCGAACATCAATTGCAACGATTCGATAAACAGCTCATTGGGATAGATGTATATGAATAACCCCCCCTAGAAACGTATAAGAGGTTTTGGCCTCGTACGGCTCGAGAAAAAAAATTCAATGAGTAGAAGTTAACTTTAACTCTCTGTATAAAATTCAAATAGTAAATAGATGAATAAAAACATTCAATAAATTAGCCAGTATTGAAACCCAAAATATTTTTTTCCATAAAAAGTATTCGTAACATTAGTACTCTCGTAACTCAAGTTAAATAACTCTCAAATATCTCACCAGAGAATCCTTAAGTACTTTTTTTATTGAGTAGTCTCTAGCCCTTTTTTTTGTTTGTCTCATTTTTTAGAATCAATTTTGATTCTTCATTCTGATCTAGTTGTTCAAACAATTAAAAACTGGATTTCCTTGTTTCAGGATTCTTTATCCTTACTTTGAATCTTTAGGTTTAGACATGACTTCGGTGATCTTGAATCGTTTTATTAAAAAAGGGCAGCAACAAGCCCCTTATTTTGTTTATGATTTCTTTTATTTCTATACAAAAAATCATACAAACGCTTGATTCACGCATGATAGACTTTTGATTCAAAGAATTTGACAATTTTAAGAAAATTTCCTGTTCCATTGTAAAATTGCTTGAAAGGACTCTTTTTTTCAATATAAAAAGACTTACGAAGTTGTTCCAACTTATTGATTCGCACTAACCCTAGATCCTTACTCCTGCGAAAGGAATAAAAACTTTCTATTCTCCTCGAGCTCCATCCTGTACTCTTTTTTATATTCCAAAAAAGTATAGGACTCTAGTAAAATAGAACACAAAATGTCGAGCCAAGAGCACCTTTATTCCTATATAAAAAGTGGCGGATGAAAAAATCCACAGCAGATCATGTCCTTCAATTCAAGTCGCACGTTGCTTTCTACCACATCGTTTTAAACGAAGTTTTACCATAACATTCCTCTAGTTTGTGTAATTGATTCAATTATGGAATCATGATATAGTCATAGTTCAGTCAGTATATCGTAATCTATACTTTTTATTTCTCTATGAATGGAATAGTGAATTTACGCGTAAAGGTTCAGTCATAATTCAAATTAATCCCATACTAGTTTGAATCTATGGTTTTACCTTACTTAACCCGCATCACACACAAATTAAAAAAGCAAATAGATTCTTGTGAATTCGATTGAAATGATGAAAAATAAGTTTATTCTTCTTTTCATTGCAATATAAAAAATATTGGATTTTTAAACAGAAAGAGAAAGATGGTGTACAAAGGCAATAGAAGATGGATTCCGTAATGACTGTACTCTGGGACGGAAGGATTCGAACCTCCGAATAGCGGGACCAAAACCCGTTGCCTTACCGCTTGGCTACGCCCCATTTCGATTTTTATTCAAGCCTACTAAAAGAGTAGTATTCTTATTGGTTGTTCGTCAATTCAAAATTCAATTATAGATTACATTGGTGCGATAGTTTTAACACATGTAGATAACAAATAAAACTTACTTTATTGATCATTACATAGAATTTAATTAAGATATTGTATGAAAATATTATTTCTTTCATTCTCATAAGAGAATGAAAGGATTTTTGATTGAGTAAGTTCAACAAAGTCTTTTTAGACTATCTTTCTTTATTTTTTTTCCTTATATAAAAAATATATTAATAACTCAATCAAAATTAAATTATCCACAAGAACACCTATTTTTGTTATGCTTAATATATTTAATTTGATCTGTATTTGTTTTAATTCTGCCCTTTTTTCAAGCACTTTTTTAGTCGCCAAATTGCCGGAGGCCTACGCCTTTTTGAATCCAATCGTAGATGTTATGCCCGTAATACCTCTTTTCTTTCTTCTCTTAGCCTTTGTTTGGCAAGCCGCTGTAAGTTTTCGATGAAATTCTTCATACTGTCTGAAACTTAACAAAATTCACGATTTTTATTCTTCCAACAATTCAAAAGATCAAAAAAATCTTAACGTATAAACGAATTCTCAATTCAAACATTGAATTTTTTTGGTAGCGATACTAAATCTGGATCATTTCTATTTCCTAAATTTTATCCTCTTTTCCCTAAATGAAAAAACCTAATTAGATTCGAGTTTACCCCAAAAATATCTAGATGTTAGTATTCAAATCTCTTTGAATATGAAAGATGCGACTATTATCTTAATTACAAATGACTCTCTGAAACCTTTTTTTTTTTATTTTTTGGTATCAAAATTAGATATTTGGTATAAAACTAGAGAATCTACTCTCTTTTTTTTTTAGTAAGATCTTGGAGATTTTGTAATGCTTACTCTCAAACTTTTTGTATACACTG